CGTATCATTGAAAAGTGCATTAACATAAATACGGCAGTAAGCAGAGGTAATACAAAAGTGTGTAAACTATAAAAACGAGTCAAAGTAGATTGACCCACACTAGCACTTCCTCGTAATAACTCGACCACGGGTGATCCTATTATAGGAATAGCTTCCGGTACACCTGTCACAATTTTCACTGCCCAATAACCAATTTGGTCCCGAGGCAAGGAATAACCAGTTACACCAAAAGATGCGGTCAATACAGCTAGAACCACTCCTGTAACCCAAGTCAATTCGCGGGGTTTTTTAAATCCACCAGTGAGATACACACGAAATACGTGCAGGATCATCATTAGGACCATCATACTTGCCGACCATCGATGAACCGATCGGATTAACCAACCAAAGTTAGCTTCAGTCATTATGTATTGAACAGAAGCAAAAGCCTCGGTAACGGTCGGACGATAGTAAAAAGTCATAGCAAACCCCGTAGCTACTTGTACTAAAAAACAAGTAAGCGTAATTCCTCCTAGACAATAAAATAGGTTGACATGAGGCGGAACATATTTACTAGTTATATCATCCGCAATTGCCTGAATTTCGAGACGCTCTTCGAACCAATCATATACTTTATTGAGATAGGTAAACCAAGGGAGCTCCCCCTCTTAGAACTGTATATGAGAATTTCATCTCGTACAGCTCAAGCAGAAATACCCCAAAACTGTTTGGAGCGGATAGAAATTTTTCTTAGTCCTAGATTCTATCTTCTCGGAAGATACGAAGGACCAAAAACCCCGACGCGCTTCTTTGTTGTGATGATAATGCCAAAATATCAAGCCGGCTCATTCGTATTTATGTTGATCGTTACAGGCCTCTTAAATGTTCTCTTTCCCTATTTTCTTTGTTTTTATTTATTTGTAAGCGTGGATTGTCTTTTTTTTGTGATAGGAATTCTCTTGTTGAGACCCTACAGAATCGATTGAAACCTCAGATTCATACTAGAACCACGATGAGTCAGTCAATAAAGCCCCAAGCTAACCTCAAAGGTTCCTTGAGTAATAACCATTTGATCATCACTTAGAATCGATGTAATGCCTCAAAATTCAGAGAAAGATTTGTCCTTTGGTTCAAATAACCACAAACAACAAAAAAGTCTTCGATCTCTGATTCTAACTATTGGGATTTTTTTTAGTTTTTTTAGTGCGGTCGCGAGGTCTGAATAGTTAGGTATGAATCATAGTGCTAATATTTCTTGATCTATTCCATGGATTCCGTGCTCCAGATATTCTAATGAATATCAGACGAGGTAGAACCATCTCTCTGGAGATGACAGACCATTTTCTGTACTATCAATAGGATCCATTTTTACAAGTCACACACTCATATTCCGGAAATACCGAAACAAAGGAATTCCACGGTCGAACTACCCTACCAGAAGATATATTTATAACAGAATATATATATATATATTAATAACGAAATTAATATTAATAACAAAATGGAATTCTGAAAACAAGAAAAGGAGTTTTGAATATGATACTACACTATAACATATAAGTAAAAAAGGACACGAGTCCCTCTTATGAATACTATGAAGTCCCCAATGATTGAAAAAATCAGTCAAAAGGTTCTGACTGCCTATGTTATATATATATAGATATAGGAACCGATAGTGGTACAAAATCCTGCTTCCCCAACAGGTCTTTGCTGACTGGCGGGGCTACGGTTCAACCTATAAATAGGGATTCGGCGTCTAATGCGACCCACCAAAGAGCATACGGTGTTGATACCGAAAACCCTTCTGAACGAGACTATTCTCTGGAAGACAGGTACGAGGCTGAACATTCTTCTATGGAGGAAGGATCTAACACAGAAGATTCTTCTATAGAGGAAGGATCTGACACAGAAGATTCTGCAACGATGCGGCAAAGAAAACTTCCTCTTAGACACGAATTAATCAACTTCCTCCAATCCAACCCCCTCGAATCCTCTATAGAATATAGAAGGAGTGCCCTTCTATCGCTTTCGATCTCTATCTATTTCTAAAATCGATACAGATTCTAAACTAGATACAGAATAGATGAGAATTGTTTCATTGATTGGAGTGTCGGATATTAGGCTTCTTTTATTTAGGGTACTCAAGACTTGAGTACCCTAAATAAAAGAAGCCTAAGTAAGTTTTTGAAGGTTGAAAATCTTGGGTCTTATGGATCTAATTCATTGAGATTCCGTCCAGTAAAACGGAAGAATTATAAATCTCCAAAAGAATACATAGGAATACTGCAAATAGAGCCATTGCAACACCCATCAAAGGAGTAGTTCCCCATCCAGGAGCCACTTTCCCATATTCCGAATTCAACGGTTTCAATAAAGCCCCTAGAGTTGTTCGTCTTGGACCAGATCTAGAACTACCCTCAACGGTTTGTGTCGCCATAAATAAATACTTTTTTCTTGAGATCTGTTGACTTTGTATACCCTTCCGTTGTAAATAAACGATCTTATCATAGATCCATTGTAGTCTTGAATTTATCTAATAATGGAAACATCAACCCTAGTCACCATCTTTCTCTCTGGTTCACTTGTAAGTTTTACCGGGTACGCCTTATATACCGCCTTTGGGCAACCCTCTCAACAACTAAGAGACCCATTCGAGGAACACGGAGACTAGTCGCAGTAATGAGCCTACCCAATAGGGTAGGCTCATTACTGCAATTGAGATAACGAAAAATCATTTCACCTTTTTATTTTGAGTTGGAACCTTCGGTGGTTCTCGAAAAAAGATAGCGAAAAAAAGGATCCCTAGAGTAGAGACTAAGAGGAATGTATAAACCAATGCTTCCATAGATTCGATTGTGGTTTACAATTATAGCTTCCACATCTGTTCATTTGGTGGGATCATATCCCAGGCAATAGTAAAAAGTCGGTGATCCAAAAATCAAGGTTTCTCTGCTACCCTAATTCAAAAAAAATCAAATAAAAGAGAAAAAAACCAAAGCAATGTTGTATCAAACTACCTGTCTCCTTGTAGTTGGATCTCCAAGTTTTTGGAATGCTCCAAATTCCACTTGAGCATCCAAATCTGGGTCAATGCCGGCAAAAACATCTCTGAACAAAGTTCTGGCACCGTGCCAAATGTGCCCGAAAAAGAAAAGTAAAGCAAATGACGCATGGCCAAAAGTAAACCAACCCCTGGGGCTGCTACGAAAAACACCATCTGATTTCAAAGTAGCACGATCTAATTCAAAAATTTCACCCAATTGAGCGCGTCTAGCGTATTTTTTCACAGTAGCAGGATCGCTATAACTGACTCCATTGAGTTCACCACCAAAGAACTCAACAGTTACACCGACTTGTTCGACACTATACTTCGACTCTGCCCTTCGAAAAGGAACGTCGGCTCTCACAATTCCGTCTCCGTCTACCAAAACGACTGGAAATGTTTCAAAAAAAGTAGGCATACGGCGTACAAAAAGCTCGCGGCCTTCTTTCTCTCTAAAGATAGGATGTCCTAACCATCCAACCGCTATTCCATCCCCATTATCCATTGAACCCGCTCTGAATAATCCCCCTTTAGCTGGATTATTTCCGATGTAATCATAAAAAGCTAATTTTTCTGGAATTTTAGACCAAGCTTCTGAGAAACTCTGATTTTCGGCTAGGCTAGCGCCAACTCTTCGATATATTTCTTGCTGGAAGTATCCTTGATCCCATTGATACCGGGTGGGACCAAATAATTCGATCGGGGTTGTTGCGGAACCATACCACATAGTTCCAGCAACAACAAAAGCTGCAAAAAAGACAGCAGCGATACTACTGGAAAGTACAGTTTCAATATTACCCATACGTAATCCTTTGTATAGACGTTGGGGCGGACGTACACTAAGATGGAATAGGCCCGCCAATATACCCAATGTCCCTGCTGCAATATGATGAGAAGCTATTCCTCCTGGAACAAAAGGATCAAAACCTTCTACACCCCACGCAGGATTTACAGATTGCACTTTTCCCGTGAGTCCATACGGATCGGACACCCATATTCCAGGACCATACAAACCTGTTACATGAAATGCGCCAAACCCAAAGCAAGCTAGCCCTGAGAGAAATAAATGAATTCCAAAGATCTTGGGCAAATCCAAAGAAGGTTTTCCTGTACGCTCATCACAGAATATTTCTAGATCCCAAAACACCCAATGCCAGATAGATGCCAAGAAGCACAAGCCAGAAAATACAATATGTGCCCCGGCCACACCTTCGTAACTCCAAATACCGGGATTCGTTATAGTGCCTCCTGCTATACTCCAACCGCCCCACGAATTGGTTATTCCTAAACGAGTCATGAATGGGATAACGAACATACCCTGTCTCCACATCGGATCCAGAACGGGATCAGAGGGATCAAAAACTGCCAATTCGTATAAGGCCATCGACCCAGCCCAACCCGAAACTAGAGCAGTATGCATTATATGGACAGAAAGCAACCGACCGGGATCATTCAATACGACAGTATGAACACGATACCAAGGCAAACCCATGGAAAGACCTCTTTCTCAAAAAAATAGACACTATGTAACTTTATCGCATTGGGAGCTATGGATTTCCCACTTGCAATGGATTATCTCGGAGCAGGGGTAAATATTCCATTCCCGTGGGAATAGCGGACCAATTCTGTTTGTAGGAACAAATAGAAACAGATCTATTCTATACCCGATAAGTCTCAATACGCAATGCGGCATTGGTCTGGTTCTATTTTCTATGGACTAATGCTTGGTCTTATTCTATGAACTTTTGAATCTATAGAAAAAAGAAAATCCGAGGCAATATAAGATTAGAACAACAAGAAAAGGCATTTTGACTGGGCTGTTCAATATAATATATATATATTATACATTTCTTAATTATACATTAATTTTAAATTTAGAAATATTTGACTCGGGTGTTCAATATAATATATATATATTATACATTTCTTAATTATACATTAATTTTAAATTTAGAAATATTTGACTCGGGTGTTCAATATTTTATATATATATTATATATTTCTTAATTCTAAATTTAGAAATATTTGACTCGTTAGAAATATTTGACTCGGCTGTTCACTATTTATATATATTTATCTAATTGATATATAAATATATATAATAAATATATATATAAATATTTTAATATAAAGTGCCCAGGGAGGCCTCGAGCCTTCCTAGAATGCCCGTTGGTGTTCCAAAAGTATCTTTTCTGATTCCTCTTGGACCCGAAGCCAAAGCCAAAGCCGAAGCCGAAGCCAAAGCCAAAGCCGAAGCCAAAGCCAAAGGCGAAACCAAAGACGAAGACAAAGACAAAGCCAAAGAGGAAGAGGAAAAAGAAGAGCCAATATGGTTAGACTTATAGTGCGACTTGGCACACGTAATGGGTCCTATGGGATTTCCCCATTTTCTTTCCCGATCGAGATATTTTCTCATTCTTCCTACCCACAAAAAAGGTTAGTGTAAGAATTGAAAGTGAGAACGAAAGCCAATTAGCTCAACTAGGAAATTAAGAATTCTATTGTCAATTAGAAGGAAAGAATTTAAGGTTGGCGTGGTTAGACCACGAAAATAAAGAATTCAAGCTCCGCGCATAAAATACCCTATTTATTTTATTGGTCAAATTTAGTATTATTAGACCAAAGAAGCGATTCCAAACGGACAAATATTAGATATTGTCTGCTATAATGCATCAATAGCGATCGAGTAGGTAAATCTTTACCCGGAGTAGATCTTAAACCTAAAAAGATATGAAGAAGCCCATTTAAGTAACAAGAAAATGCCACCATAACATAATTGAAAATCGAATTTCGATCAACTAAAACAAAACCTCAATACAAAGTAAATTCGACAAGTTTCAAATTTCATGAATTCTTTTTGGGGGGAGAAGTGCTCCAAAACTTCTCTTTATTGAAAAATGGAAGAAAAAAAAGTACGCTCGTTAGGAGTTAGAAAAATAATTCGGCTATGAAACAATGAAAAGGGCTGGAATTTACACATTGCAATGTTTTGAATCGTCTGCACCAACCAACGTGCATGTAGGGTTCCGAAAAAAGACAATTTTTTCCTAATCAACCGACTTCATCGAGAAAGATGCCTTTTTTTATGCAACAAGCTTGATTTCGAGACCACGAATACCCTTATGGGTCTCCTACTAGGTCTCAGTAAAGCTGACCGAACCCGGGATTTTTATATGTTTATACACTGTCCCGGCGGATGGATACTATGTGGAATCGGTCTCGTTGGTGTAATGCGATGGGTGCTACCAGACGTCTATACAATAAGCCTGGGGAAGGCCTATTCAATGGGATCCTTGGTCTTGCTCGCAGGACTAAAGTCCGGACGTATAGCATTCCCTTGCGGTTCGAGTCGTGCCAATGCATTTTGATTTTTTTTTATTTGAGAGAAAAAAGAAGACTATGCCTTCGCTATATGGAATATGAATCAAATAATAAGTAATAATAGCATGGCACTTCGAGTTTGATAAGCGCAATTCTTGTTTTTTCATACGATGAGATTCTGTATCGAGAGGGTGGTATGAAACAAAAAGCGTTTCTGATTCGATCTTATCTATCGGGGATCCATTTCAGCGTCACAAACTTTTTGGTTTTAGTACCTTTCCACTATTTAGTGTATGAGAAATTTTGAAAATGAAACAAAAACTGAGCATTTTTCTTAGTTGATTAAATCAACAAGACACTTTGGGATTGCCGAATCGCAGACGCTAAAAATAGATAAAGCAACGGAGCCATCATAGTACTATCCTAGTATTAATATTTCGAAATTCTCTCGAAAGGAAAGGTGGTAACTGGATCATTGAACGACCCTCAGGTCTTAGAAATCCTATTTTTATCTTTCTTTATTCAATGGAAGTGAAATGAAAAAACGGAATTCCATCGTGGAGCCGTATGCAATGCGCAAACACTGCCTGTACGGTTGCTCAACTCTCTCTTTTTGTTTTGTTCTTATACGTTACCTGACCTCTTTCCTTTGCCAAATAGTGAGAAATAGAGGAGTCATTCAGGATGTGATATCATTAGGATAATGATCCACCAACCTAGTTGTTCTTATCTTGGGCTCGCCCTAGGGGAGTTGTACAAGGATGGGGATGAATTTAAAAATCTACGCAAGCAGGTCACAGGTATTTATAGACAACTAACACCAAAAAAAAGCTGGAATACAGTATATATAGACATGCAAAGAGATTGTTTCTTGACTCCACGCGAAGCTAAAATTTATGGACTTGTTGATCATGTAGGAGTTAGGTCCTATGAACGATACGGGCGGATTTTTCCTTGGTAACAAAGCTCTAAGTCATTCTATATTTACTCTTTTCTTTCTCAAGCCCCACTGGCTTTGCTGAACGAGGCGAAGCAAAAAGTCTGAGATTTCTTGGCCAAAACATATCACTTTCTGATCACTTTCTGAAATAAGACAAAATGGAGAATACCAATAAAATGTTAAAACGAATCCTACTGACGGGAAAAAACCTTTTCCTGAACCTGGTTACTCAAGGGCAGGGGTTAGTTACCGCCATCAAAGTTCTATTCCAAGGATTCAAAAAACTAGTATGCATCATATTGTGGGCCCTATCAAGCTTCAGATTTGGGGGTCCTCAGCCACCGGTTATTCCACCCCTTCCGTTAGAGGTGCGAATCCAACGTGTCGAGGAATCCTTGACTTCCACCCGTCTTCTGTTGTCCGAGCGGGAATCCGAATTTTTCGCAAGAATCAACAGGATTGGCCTGTTGGGCAACGCGATTCCAAAGAATGGACCTTTGAGACGGGGTCTTATCAAATACATGGATAAGAGTGTTAGCGAACATCGAATGGTGATCGCCTCAAAAACACTCCCAAAATTATATCTTAAGATAGCTGTTTTGCTAGAAGCCAGGGATAAGCTTGAAGCAGAACAAAATCAAAATCCCAATGGATGAGACCTCGGGGCTGACCGTGAACTATTTTTGGATCCGAACGAAGCTAAAATTTATGGACTTGTTGATCATGTAGGAGTTAGGTCCTATGAACGATACGGGCGGATTTTTCCTTGGTAACAAAGCTCTAAGTCATTCTATATTTACTCTTTTCTTTCTCAAGCCCCACTGGCTTTGCTGAACGAGGCGAAGCAAAAAGTCTGAGATTTCTTGGCCAAAACATATCACTTACGATATTTCTGAAATAAGACAAAATGGAGAGTACCAATAAAATGTTAAAAAAAATCCTACTGACGGGAAAAAACCTTTTCCTGAACCTGGTTACCGAGGGGCAGGGGTTAGGTCCTAAAGTCAAATTAGTCTTCTTCAAAGGATTAAAAGTAATGTTTTGGGACCTATTAAGCTTCAGATTTCGGGGTCCCAATCCACCGGTTCTACCACCCATACCGCTGGAGGTCCGAATCCAACGTGTAGAGGAAGCCTTAGCTTCCACGCGTCTTCTCTTGTCCCAGCGGGAGTCCGAATTTTTCACAAGAATTAACCGGATTGGCCTATTGGGCAACGCGATTCCAAAGAATGAACCTTTGAGAAAGGGTCTCATCAAGTATATAGATGTCAGTCTTAATGAGCATCGAGTTGTGATCGCCTCAAAAACGATTCCCCGCTTGTACCTTAAGATGGCTCTTTTGCAAGAAGCCAGAGTATAGGCTGGACGCGGAATAACAACAAAATGGCAATTGATGAGAAATCCATTCTAGAAAGACTGGCATGGTTAACCGGGGGAAAATGCACGCTATTACACAAGATAGCGTTAGTATTCAAAGTCCTGAATGCTCTGGCTATTTTGAGCAGTACTGCAGACGAAGCTAAAAGTTATGGACTTGTTGATCATGTAGGAATTGATGCCTATGAACGCTATGTTTCCTTGGTAACAAAGCTATAAGAAACAACCGTACAGGCATCGTTTGTGCATTGCATACGGTTGGTTCCATAGGTTTGGTTTATCATAATCCGCCCGTTACCTGACCTCTTTCCTTCGCCAAATCGTTCGACATAGAGGAGGATGATATATCATTAAGATATTGCTCCACCAACCTATTTGTTCTTATCTTGGGCCCAACCTAGGGAAGTTGTATACGGATGGGAATAAAGTAACAATTCTGCGCAACACCCTCAGAAGGCTGTATTATAAACTTCTAATATCGAAGCAGGATCAACTAGGACAGAAATAAAGCATTGGGTCGAACTCTTCTTTGGGGTTAAGGTAAATAGGGATGAATAGTCATCGGCTTCCCAGCGCTCCGGGGCAGCACGATATCGATTAAAGAATCCAGGTCGATTTTTTATTCTAGGTATTTTTTATTCTAGGTAAGGGGCTAATCTTTTTGGTTTTATTCGGCGGTTGCAACCTTCATAGTATCATCTTGGAAATGGTTGACAAAAAGTGTATTGTACGCGTATATATGGGCTTCATAGACGAATAGTCATCGATCCAAAGGATCCATAAAATTCTCCATCGAATCTATTCTATTATGGGATTCACCGGGTAGGATTGATCTAAACTAGTTCTCAAGAAAAAAGAGTCTCACTTATGCGAATCTTAATTCTTCTAATGCGCCTGTTTATTCTTACTTATTCTTATGCGAATGTTTATTAAAAAGATTCTAGCGAATCTGGTCTGGGAACCATGTTAAAGATTCTAGCGAATCTGGTCTGGGAACCATGTTTAAGAAGATGGCGTGGAAGCTGTTCCAGGCTGTAACGTGGGCCTGAGAGGTCCAAATCCTCCTGAGGTACGGTTGCACAGAATTGAAGAGGCTTTAGAGTTCAACAAAGCTCTCTTGTCCGAACAAGGAAGATAAATTCTTCACAAGAATTAACCGGATTGGCCTTGTTGGAAACTCTATCCCAAAGAATGGTCCTTTGAGAAAATCATAGAGTGTCTGGATAAAACCATATGCGCACATCAAGTTGTGATCGCCTCAAAAGCGATTCCCCGCTTGTACGTAAAGATAGCCCTTGTGGAAGAAGCCAGGGTCAAGCTTGAGCAGGAACAACAAAACAACAACAAAACGAAAATAGATGATAGATCCATGAAAGGGGAGGCTTGTTTAGACACAAAGAACAGGACAACCCCTGTCGGTTATAGTTAGGGACCTGCACAGGGATTCTTTGATGACACCATCAGAAGCCCAAATTCATGGAATTGTAGGGGTTGATCTTATCTTGGAAGGGGGTCTCCCTAGGCGAAGGGTCAAAAGAACCGTAAAATGGAAAAAATAAAAATCCGTGATGTCATTTCGAACTATAAGTCGAATGAACTATAATTTGTTAGTTTCTTTCGGGTAAAATGGGTCAAGTTTCCAATTAGAATCATTCGGTTAGGATCGATCTAAACCAGCCCATTCTGTATATAATTCAGCATGCCAACTATTAAACAACTTATTAGAAACACAAGACAGCCAATCAGAAATGTAAAAAAAACCCGCGCTCTTCGGGGATGTCCTCAGCGTCGAGGAACATGTACTAGGGTGTATGTGCGACTCGTTCAGATCATGAACTGAACTAAAAGAAAGGAGACACTTTTTACAGTATCAAAGATCAGTACCAATGAATAGGATAAAATCAATAAATAGCATAGAGTGGAAGAACTCGATTCCCTGTCTAAAAAAAAAAAGACCTTTATTGTGTATGAAATTTATGGTTTACATTGGTACAAATCCGATCACCTCAATTGGAGATGAGAAGCAATTCCCCATTGGTAGCAAATGGTTATCCATTAAGCGGGGGAAATCTTATTTAAAAAGCATAAAAATGATGCTCCTACTCTTGCAAGAACGGACTCACAGGGTCAGCTACCTAACCAACCTTCATAATTAAATGCCGTTACTGTATAGTTAGATCTTATTGTGAAAAGACCTATTACTGGATAATTCATGGGTAGAGCCAAAGAGTGTGAACTATACAAGTTACTAAATAAGGAAGGGGCTCCGGTGTATAGAAAGGACCTCACCGTTTAAAAAGTAACCATAGAAACGATGGAACCCACTATTTTTTATTCATTTAGATTTCTTACTTAAATTGACTTTGACTAGTTTTTTTATAAATTTAATTTTCTATTTCGAGGTGAAATGCCTGGAAAAAATCGTGGTTGGGAAGGTTATCGTAGCAAAAGCCATTGGAATTTTTTTTTTTATACATCGGAAAAATCCGTTTTGTTATTAATAGACCGGGAAGGGGGAAAAGAATGACTGAAAGAAAAGAAAGCAATTAGTTATTCATCAAAGTTTCAGTGGATTCAATGACCAGAATTAGACGAGGATATATAGCTCGGAGACGTAGAACAAAAATGCGTCTATTTTCATCAACTTTTCGAGGGGCCCATTCAAGACTTACTCGAACTATGAATCAACAGAAAACGAGAGCTTTGGGTTCTGCTCATCGGGATAGAAGTAGGAAAAAGAGAGATTTTCGCCGTTTGTGGATCACTCGTATAAATGCAGTAATTCGTGAGATTGCAGTAATTAATGAGATTAAGGTATTATATAAATTCTATAAATATAGTATATTTATATACAATCTGCACACGAAGCACTCGCTTCTTAATCGAAAAATACTAGCGCAAATCGCTATATCAAATCGAAATTGTATTTCCATCATTTCCAATGAGATCATTCAGTTTGCAGGGTTATTTTTGCAGCGAAGGGTTTCCCGGAGAATGCACTCCGGGAAGGTGGAGTATAAATTAATAGGATAAGGTAGTCAAAATGAACGAGCACGATTCACTAAAAAAAAAAATGAATTATTTCTTCCCCGATTCGGATTCTTTTTGGTTTCTTCCGACGTGACAATTCTTGGGTTCTCTCATTTTGCGAACAAAACATCTACCCTACCCGAGTTGGGTCAAAGATTAGAATTTTTAGTCCATTTCCATTGTGACCGTAGGCCGCTTTTTTTTCTGTTTTTAGGACCTTTTTTATTTTTAGGGCGAGGGGTTGACTTGGGTGTTGTTCTTTCAAATGGTTTCTCTTTATCAATAGGAAGAAAAGGTAACAAAGCTAAAATACGAGCTTGTTTTATAGCAAGCGTAATTAATCGTTGTTGTCTCAAGGTCAATCGATTCACTCGTCTAGATAATATTTTTTTTTCGTCACTAAAAAATCGACTAAGTAAAGTTATGTTTCTATAATCAATTCGATCCCCCGATCCAATTGGGGGCAAACGCCTACGAAAAGATTGCTTGGATTTCGATTTCAGAAAAGGTTTCTTGGATTTCAGAAAGGGTTTCTTAGATTTCAGAAAGGGTTTCTTGGATTTCAGAAAAGGTCGCTTGGATTTAGCCATGGGTTATTTAGTCCTTATTTAGAAAATTCTATTTCTGTGGGATACGCCCGAAATAGGATTTGATTTCTTTATATCTCTTATATGTAATTATGTAATTTGTTCTTGTTACTCGGATTTCTTAGTAACACTGTTTCGGACACAACTGGTACATTCCAAAATAACTCTTACTCTGACATCTTTACGCTTGGCCATGGCCCTCCTTTGCATTTTGGATTCACTCAACTCTTCTAGTTTCAATCCGAAACGAAGAAAAAAAAAGGAAAAAATAGAAGTGGCTAACCTGATTAGAAACGATTTTGTTGCAATCACTAGAGTAATATTAAGAAGTAATACAATGATTTTTAACTCTCAATTATTTCGAATCCCAATAGAGTATTTCATTTAAGTATCTTGTATAATTTTGTTACCCTAAACCCATTCTTTCTAGTTTCGTACTCCCTCTATGAATTCGAGCCTAATCACGAGTTTCGCCGAGGTTAAATCCACTTGGATTCTTTTTCTGTCCTCCTCTCTTTATCCTCAAAAAATGAAAAAAGAAAACAAAGAAAGAGAGAGAGGAAAAGGTCTTAGTCACAGATAATTTATTGTATCGCTAATCTTCTCCATCCCTTCCCATGTCAATAACTAGAATGAAAAAAGGGGAATGTCAAGGCATCCGGGAAGAAACGATTGATCTCTATCAATAGACCTGCTAAAGAACCGAACCATAGAGTACTTAGCACAGGAGCCGCGGAGAGATATGTTTTTAGATCGCGCATTGAAAATCCTCCTTCTTTATTGGAATACATATATGATCAGATGCATAGGTCGTTAAGGATCGCTTGTAGTTTAGTTGTACGCGGACTCCCTAACAAAACCGGAAATATACCATGACCGGGTCAATGTCAATAACACTCAGATTTCCCTTTCCTTAAAACGACAAAAAGGGCGTACCACTCCTACGGACTACGGAGTATTATATTACTGATAAGTATACATTAATACAATACTCCATCTAGTTAATTTAAGTGATACTGCAGTTGTACTGCAGATAACGCAGCTTTCAGTTCTTCTTTTCTGTATAACTCTTCTAGCTCCGCCGTAGTGTCTTGGAGTTGTAAGTCTTTCATGTACAACTGAAACCTGAGGTCGTTTATCAAAGCCTCTTGAGTCTCGATCCGGGGCTGTAGGACTTCCTGTTTAATTCTGTGATTCTCTTGCCAAACTTCGGTTGCCAAGAGCTCTCTGAATTCTAATTCTCGGTTGAGTTCAGCGATTTTTGGGGTTGACCGTCGCGCAAGGTTGCGGTAAGACTCGGCATAGATGCGTTGATTCCGCCGCAGCTTTCTGTGGCTTGCCTCTAAGAGAATGAGTGCTTTTCTAAGTGGGGAGGCGAAGGTTCTTTCGATTGCCCAAAAGAACTCATCCTCGCAATCTTGCAGATCGCGAAGTTCATCGCTAAAGTAGCGGTCCAACCGTAGATTTTGGTCTCTCCACTCCCGCGAACTCCAGTTAGATTCCGCCATCAGAGAAACCCAAGCACTCCTTTTCGGAGCCATGAAACACCTCCGCGATAGGTTTTTCCCCGTTGGGAGATACAGGAATGAAACACGCCGTCGCTGGGACGACGGAAATACAGGTCCAATTGAAGTCATTATCGGCTGAAGTTGCAAATAAAGAGTTTGCATTGCCACCAGTGGCTGAGGAGATCCAATCCTGAGAACAGTCAAAAATATTAAAGTGAATGTAGTATAGACAAAAAGGACAAAAAACTTCTTGAATTTTATCAAGATTCCTAGTTGTCTTACTCTTATTTTCAAGAGCCAGAAGATAGAGCATTTCAGTTTTCGAAACGGTTTCTTAGATTTCAGAAAGGGTCGCTTAGATTTATCCATATCCATTAGGGTATTTACTCCTTATTTAGAAAATCCTATTTCTGTGGGATACGACCGAAATAGGATTTGATTTCTTTATATCTCTTATATGTAATTATGTAATTTGTTCTTGTTACTCGGAAGGGTGGCATTCGATTCGATCTATTTCTTTCTTTCCTGATGAATTGTATGCTTGTAACAATAGGGGCAGAATTTTCTCAATTCCAATCGACTAGGTGTCTTGTGTCGATTCTTTTGAGTAATATATCTGGAAATGCCCGGAGATTCCTTTATTTCTAATGTATTATTTCGATAGATAGAGATGCTATGTATTTTATGTTTTTTCTTGGTTTCAGAATTCTGAAGAATTCTTTCGATCTTCTATTTCTATAGAGTTCTCTATGAGATTCGTTCGATTTCAATTCGGAAGGATTTCGATCGGTCGTACCAAAAGGATGTCATTCACAAAATCCTTGTGTTCAGTCTGAACCCGACGACCCCTTTTGGGGGGAGTTTCAAGTGAAGTTAAAAAAACTGAATTCGAAATCGGTAGAAATAGAAACAGATAGACTAGAAACGACATCTCTTATGTCTATAAAGAAATGGCAAGATAGATTGTATCTCAATAGAGAAAGAATGATGTGGAAAACAAGACAGGGATTCTATACAATGACACTGTATACCAATTGAAAGGGATGTAGCGCAGCTTGGTAGCGCGTTTGTTTTGGGTACAAAATGTCACGGGTTCAAATCCTGTCATCCCTACCTATTCTTTCGCCTATGGGCAGTAACGAGAGGTCCGTTGAGATCGATTGAATTTGGACATAGGGACTCTTTCTGTTTATGATACTGTATATATATACAGTC